ACGAGAACGAACAATGCAGTAGCAATAAATGCAAGAATATTTACTTCCATAATCTAATCGTTTTTTTATTTGAATTTTATTTCACAATAACTCGGGATTTAATCCCATAGAGATGATAAACCTTTTGCCTGTAAATTCAATGGATGAATTCCCTCTTGATGGTATTGAATCGAATCAATCATCAATATTATAAATAACAATATCTGAGCTATCAAATCAACTCATCGTCGAGAATTGAATAGTATACCATAGGAAGATCTTTTATCCACACCGAATCAAATCAAAAATGGGATTCCTGGTCCAATCAAGAATTTTTTATTCACTGTTCCGTTCTTTCTTTTCGATAACCTACCCTACGCCTTTCTTCTATCATTATCCGATGAAGTATCATCGGACGACCCTTCCACTCCCATTAGCCCCAAACCAAAATAAACAATAGAGGTGAAATGGAAAAAGAAAGAGGTTAAGTTCTAAACTCTTTTTTTTTAATGATCTAATTTTCTTTGAAGACAAAGACGTGTGGTAAAGATGAATCCGAGTAGAAAGTTCTATTAATTAATAGTAGTGTTTTCGATGTCGATGGGACTCCGAAAATACAATAAATCAAAAAAGGGAGGAAATCTTATTCATTCCTTCTCTAAGAAAGGTGCTATTGTGGGACGATCTTTATCTTTCTTTTATGCTCTTTCCTCAGATTATTATATTAGGACTAGGACACATATATCAAAAGTTCAGTGTGCAATTTTAATAAAATAGATTGTTCAAATTCAAATTAGTAAATTTACTAATTGAGGTTACCAAAAATCAGAACCAAAACCCGAGATAATGACATTTGGAAACGTAGCTCATGGGGGGCATTAGATTCCCTTTATTTTGGGTCATATAAGAAAGAAATTCCATTTGTGTATGTGCTACCAAGAACCCTGTGGTACTCTCTTCTCTGTCCATATTCCATTATGAACAATAGAAAAAGAAGACCCAATATATCTTGGAATCCTGAATATAATGCTACCAACGATTGTACTAATTCAAATATATCTTTATACCATAAATCGGTACTCGTTGCAGTACCGAAAATTTGCATCTATTTGTTTGATGATGAGAAATACGAAAGAAAATAAAAAAAGAAACCCTTTTTCTTGGGAATGAAATTCTGCCCTGCCCCTTGGCCTATCTTTCACAGAAAAGAGAGAGTTTAATTGATGGATTTATTGGATTCGTCGGGACTGACGGGGCTCGAACCCGTAGCTTCCGCCTTGACAGGGCGGTGCTCTAACCAATTGAACTACAATCCCAGGGAAATTAAGGGATATAGCAGAAAATTTGACTCCTACGTATCAGGTATTTCGGAAGGATAAGAGGTTATACCTTCTCCTGGTAGATTGACGAATTGTTGGGCCGAGCTGGATTTGAACCAGCGTAGACATATTGCCAACGAATTTACAGTCCGTCCCCATTAACCGCTCGGGCATCGACCCAGGAAGAATCCTTTTTAGACTTATTGGGAATCCATGATCAACTTCCTTTTGTAGTACCCTACCCCCAGGGGAAGTCGAATCCCCGCCGCCTCCTTGAAAGAGAGATGTCCTGGACCGCTAGACGATGGGGGCGTGAGAGACATACTAATTGATTAGCCGCCATCATACTAGACTATGATCATAACATAATATCAACCTTTCAAATTGTCAATATAAATAGAATGGAATAGCATGATTCCATCCAAGCTCTATTTTCATTATTTCATAAAATTTTTTTGATTCGTTATTTATGAATTATTCATTATAATTGCCATGCATTATATTAAATATAATATTTTTAAATATAAATAGATATATATAGATTATATAGAACTAAATCTATAATTATCTTAATTTAATTTATATTAAATAAAATAATAATAAAATAGAAAATTTCTAGTACGAAAAATACGATTCCGCCCGGAATGGAATAATTTGTCGAAAAAGAGGGGGTTTAATTCCATTTCTTACACTTTCATTCATTGGTTCATTTATTGTATTGTTAAGATATGCCTAGCTCACACTAAGCTAGGAGATTAATAAACGATAAATATGAGAAGAGAGGTCAAGATAAGTTATTGAAAATTGTTTTTCTCGAATTATATAATTCTAATCGAATTAGTAAAATTCTAATTTAGTTCAGAGGACAAGTCGAATTTATGATTCTAGAAAAGAGCTTGAATCTAGATCAAATTGGTAGGTGTACATGTATCAATGAAGCGAATTTCGTTCTCATGGAAATAAAATTGAAATAAAGTCAATAAACGAAAAACAATTAAGGTGGGCCTTGAAACAAGTCATTGCATTTTTCTATACTTGCTAGGGAAATCTATTCTCTTATTCAAGAATAAGCCACTAACTAGCCACTATGAATCTACTGCATGTACTTAGTGTATATAATATATGTACAGAAATCTATTTTATCGACATAGCGGCTCCATTAAAGAATTGAATTCAATAGGCCCTTTTAACTCAGTGGTAGA